ATACGAAATAGTTTAGTACGAATATTCTGTTAATTAATTTCTAGCTTTAATTGATACGCCATTTCCTACGTCATTTTCTTATTATTGCAGTATCCTATACTGGAATGTAAGACAGCGCATATGTTCATTTGGTTGCTTGCATATAACATGGATATATTTAGATCACGGACAGAAAAATATGATTGATAGAACAACAGAATATATAGGAAACTCAAAATTTTTAATCATGGATACATATATATCCTTAACATACTCAAGCGGCTCCCATTATTGGTATCAAACCAATAGCGATTCATACAAGCTAAATCTTCTAATCGATAATTAGGCCAAAAAAAGAACTTGAATTTAATTAATTCATTTTTTTTTATGTCAAAATGTTGACTTTCATCCAAAAATTGACTCCATTTTTTTATCTTGTTCTCCTTGTAAACTAATGGATTTCTATCCACACCATCGTTATTCTTTAAATTCAAATTGAAAGAAATGAGAATTCTTAATTCTCTACGACGTCTAGACGATAAAATTTTTTCAGGAACAAGCAAATCATAATTATTTTTGTCTATATTTTTAGTAACATTTTTTTGTTTTCGGTATCTTTGATTACTTTGGTACTTACTTTTATGAACCAATGAAATACCTATGATTTGATACATAAAAAACTGTCCGTCATTTTTTAGAGATAGGCGGGCAGGTTCCATAATTAATATTCCTTTTTTAATTAATTGTGTAAGATTTAAACGCCTCCTCATTATATCCAGATTCATTTCTTTCCTTTGAATATAGGATATACTAATTTTTCTTACATTTATCAGGCTAAGTAGGAGACCATATATCTGGATATTATTCAGCATTTTTTGATTCAATTGATTCAAACGTCCAGTCCATCTTAATTGCAAAGGAAAATCTCCTTTAAGGAATATTTTGAGTTTTTCGATCGATTCTAAAAAATATTCTTCAATATTGTTTTGATTCGTTAATTCAAAATATTGTTTTGAATTTGATGGGCTAAAATTGAAAAAATCCTCCTCTTGCTTTCCGTTGATTTTTTTATTTTCACTAAAATTGGGATTTATATTCAAATTAAAAAGAAGTAATTTGCTTGGGATAAACCAAGGTTTCTCTTTATATTTATTATAAAGTATCATAAACTCTGGAAAGAAAAAATCTTTCCGATTTGATATGAGGCAATTTAAGATTAAGATTTTTTCATTCATTCCCATCCAATCAAAAAATACCTTTTTGTAATTTATTTCGAAATTTGAATCAATTGGAAGATAAAAAAGACCATTATTATGAATTTTATCCATTATTTGGTCCTTATTAGTGGGTTCAACCTGAATATTTTTATTAATTTTAGACAAAAATTTTCTATCTTTATTTTTTTCCATATATATAATATCGCTTTTTCCTAGATAATTCTTGCTAGGAATATTCTTGAGTATGTTAAAAAATTTTTCTTTATTTCTGGTAGAATTTTCTTGGTTCTTATTTGTTTCTAATGATGATCTATAAATATAGGAGTTATTCTTAGTTTCAGAATGAATATATTTATATGATAAAAGATCATATCTATAGTTTTTTTGAAAATTCTCCTCTTTATTTGGTAATAAATACACTGTCGAATTTTGTTTTTTTTTTGAATCAAGTAATTGGTCTTTTTCAGAGGAATACCATTTGTTTAAATCTTTATTTTGAGACGTATGGCCTTTATTTTGAGACGTATGGCATTGATTGATTCTATTTCGCCATTTTGGGGGGATTAATCTAGACGATGTAATCTGAGATAAATCGTATTGATAATGACCTCTTAACCAGTTTTTCCATGGATTCATTCCAGAATTTGGAAGTTTCTTATGTCTTACTTCGGAATGAAATATTCCTTGTCTTCCAAAAAAATCCTTTATTTCAGTCTTAAGAAAAAAAGACGGTCCATTATATTGAAAAATAGATCTTAACTTATTGAAGTTAATAATTTGGGTTTGTGATAATTTTAAAAATACATATTTTTGTGACAAGTAAGATAAATCAAAAAAAATATCTGACTTCCGCTTACTATTTCTAAGATTATCAAAAGCCCTTTTTATAGTCATAGGCGAAATAAAGTCAATTTTATTTTGTTTTGTTTTATTAATCCTTTCTTCATTTGTTTCATTATTGTCAATGTATTTATCATTATCAATAATTTTTTTTGTTGATTTGATAAAAAGTTGTAGAGCGATTCTGCGCATATTAATGATACATAGAAAGATATCTATGTATATTTTTTCAATGAAAAATTGAACTATTAATTCAATATTTTTTCTTTTTAATATTTTAAAAATTTTTGGGGATGATTCTGCATTATTCTTTTTCTTTTTTTTGATTCCTGGCGTTACTTTTTTTTTTTTTTTCATTATTTCTATTTCATTTCTGATTGTGTTTCTTCTATCAATCCTATGTTTCATTTCTTTTTCTGCCTGTGAATAATTTGTCCAACGTGTAGATCCAATTTGACTAAGTG